TATAAAATCTTAGAATTTAAATTCTTTATTAAATTTGCAGTTTAATTAGTTAAGATTTTGTCGCAAAGTATGATCACATCTATTGTAAATAAGGGGCACTGAACACTGATCGCATTTAAAGGCCTGCCTAGATGTAACAAAGGGTCATCCTAGTTTAGCCACATCTAACAATTAATAAATTCGGAGAAAAGGATAGATGAGCTCATCTAGCTCTAAATCTATATGATTAAAATAAACCAAGATAAGTCAATTAAATCGTAGCATAACTTTCCTTTTATATATCGAGATAACCGATAGACATGAGTTTTGGAAAAAAAAATCGCATTTGGGGAAATGTCGATTTTTCAATTTGAGTTTGGGGCTTCAACTTGGCAGATTAATGCGATAAATTTAGAATTTATTTATGAATTATTTTTCAGTTGGAAGACTAATAGAGAAATTCTCTTTTTTATATTTTCAAAATATATACTTATATAGTTAAAAAGTCTAAATTATTGGAATGATAATAAAAAAGGAAAAATACAAAATTGTAATCACTTGTCTTATGAACACATAAGGGAATTCAATTGGCATAGCGCCTAAAAAAGTTAAAATAATAAAAATATTAATGAAGATTCAGTATATAAATTTATTTTTAAAATTAAAATAAAAAGATGAAAGCTTATTTTTTATTGTAAAAGAAAATGAAATGATAATAATAATTGATATTAATAATGCCACTACTCCACCTAACTTATTAGGAATTGATCGTAGAATTGCATAAGCAAATAAAAAATATCACTCTGGTTGAATATGTGGGGGTGTGATTATTGGATTTGCTATATTGAAATTTTCTGCATCTATTAAAATATAAGGGTATTGAAGAACGATTAATCTAAATAGAAATAATACTATTATTATTCCTAAAATATCTTTAATAGTAAAATAAAAATGAAATGGAATTTTATCAATATTTAGAGTAATACCCAATGGATTTGAAGAGCCTTTTTCATGAATTAATACAATATGAATTATTACTAATAATAATAAAATAAAAGGGAGAATAAAATGTAAAGAAAAAAATCGAATTAAAGTATTATTATCAACTGAAAATCCACCTCAAATTCAGAAAGTGATTATTTGCCCAAAATATGGAATAGCAGAAATTAAATTTGTAATTACAGTAGCCCCCCAAAAAGATATTTGCCCTCAAGGTAAAATATATCCTAAAAATGCTGTAGCCATTAAGACTAAAATAATTAGAGTACCTGATAATCATACTTTTGTAAAATGGAATGATGAATAATAAATTCCTCGGGCAATGTGAATATATATGAAAATGAAGAATATTGAGGCTCCATTTGCATGAATAGATCGAATTAATCATCCGTAAGTCACATCTCGTTGGATATGAGAAATTATTGAAAATGCAGTTGTAATATCTCTTGAAAAATTTATTGCTAAAAATAATCCTGATATAATTTGAATTATTAAACATATTCCTAATAGTGATCCAATATTTCATATATATGAAATATTGGAAGGAGTAGGTAAATTTTTTATTGAATTTATTAATTGTAATATCATAAGTTATTTTTATTGGTCTATTTCTAGAACTTGTTAGTTTTATAACCACAATCAAAGTTAAAATTAAGTATATTATTATTAATATAATTATATTTATATAATTTATAAAATAGATTTTATTAAGCAGTTGATTTTGCAAATTTTCAAAAAATAATTCTAATTTTAGGAATCTTGCAAAAATAGGAAAGCAGAAAATTGTTTTTCAATTTAATGAAATTTTATTGTTTGGACTTAGTCTAACCATATATATAAAAATGACTAATATGCCCCCTAAGATTAATAAGATTATGACTAATGAAATTAAAGAAAATTGTGAAAAAAAGTAAAAGATTAATGATATATATAAAGTTAGTATTATAATAGATATTAATATTGTAATTGGATGTCTTATTATTATAAAAAAAATAGATATAGTTACAATTATTAAAATTTTCAGAAAATAATATATTTAGTATATAAATTTTGGAGATTTAAAGAGAGTTAATCTTTTCTGAAGTTAAAAGGAAAATCCAAGATTGGTTTACAAAACCAACATTTTTAATTAAATTATTTTAACTTATGTTAATGATGACTTTTTTCCTTTATTTTATTGGAGTTTTTTCTTTTATTGTTAATCGTTTTCATTTAATAATACTTCTCATGTCAATTGAATTTATATATTTATCTTTAATAGTTATTTTTTTTTATATTTCTAGATATATAAGAATTATTAATGTATTTATATTTTTAACAACAATTGTTTGTGAAGCATCTATTGGCTTAAGCTTACTTGTAATAATTAGTTATTATTATGGAAATGAGCTTACAAGTTCATTAAATTTAATTAAATGTTAAAATTAATTTTTATGAGAATATTAATTTTATGTATATTTTCATTTTTAAGTCAATTTCAAATAATAATTAGGATAATTTCTTTATTTATTTTATCATTTTTAATTTATTATAACAATATAAATTTAATTTCACCATTTTTTGGAATTGACTTAATGAGTTTAATGCTAATTTTATTAACTATTTGAATTACATTTTTAATAATTTTAGCAAGAAACTCATTAGGTGTTAGAAAAAATAAAAATTTTATTTTTTATATAAATTTTATATTATTGTTATTAGTTATTTGTTTCAGCGTTTTAAATTTATTATTTTTCTATTTCTTTTTTGAATCAGTATTATTTCCTATTATTATAATTATTTTTGGCTGAGGATCTCAACCTGAACGGCTTCAAGCCGGGTTTTACATGTTAATATACACTTTATTTGGGTCATTACCTTTATTGTTAATTATTTTAATTTTTAAAAAAAATTCTCTAATGTATTTATATTTAGAATTTAATTCAATTGAAGTTGGAATATATTTTATGTTAATAATATTGGGATTTTTAGTTAAAATCCCAGTATTTTTTTTTCATCTTTGATTACCAAAAGCTCATGTTGAAGCACCAATTTCAGGATCTATAATTTTAGCCGGGATTTTATTAAAATTGGGAATTTATGGCATTTATCGTTTTAAATATTTTTATTTTATTGAATTATTAAATTTCAATTACTTTTTAATAGTTATTTCTATATGAGGAAGTGTATTAGTAAGGGTCTATTGTTTATTCCAAACTGATATTAAATCATTAATTGCATATTCCTCGGTATGTCATATGGGTGTTGTATTTTCTGGTTCAATTAACTTTTTATTTTTAGGCTCATATGGTTCTTTATTATTAATGATTGGTCATGGACTTTGTAGTTCTGGATTATTTTGTCTAGCTAATTTAGTTTATGAACGATTTTTTACTCGAAGGATAATTATAATTAAAGGATTAATAAAAATTTTTCCTTCTCTTACATTATTTTGATTTTTATTTTCAATTGTAAATATATCTGCTCCTTTAACTATAAATTTAATAGGAGAATTATTTTTGTCAATCAGAATTATAAAATGAAGTCTTTTTTTCATTTTTCCTATTATAATTCTTATTTTTATAAGTGCTTGTTATTCAATATACATATATAGGTATTTAAACCACGGAGATGGTTGATGATTATGAAGAACTAAATTAATTTCAATTCGAGAATACAATCTTATATTTTTCCATTTAATTCCATTAGTTTTATGGTTTATAAAAATAATTTTTTTTTTTAAATGAATTTGTTTAATTAGTTTAAGTTAAAATAATAAATTGTGGATTTATAGATATATTATATTAAACAATTTTTATTAAATGGAGAATGATATTAATATTATTAAGTTTATTATTTTTTATTTTTTTCTTAATAAATATTTATTTTACAAATTTTATTGTGATTGAATACACCATTTCTTGAATTTCTAGAATTGATTTAAAATTTTATTTACTATTTGATTGAATTAGAAATTTATTTATTAGTGTTGTAATATTAATTTCTAGAATAGTAATTTTATATAGATATAGATATATAAATCATGATAAAAACAAAATTTGTTTTTGTTTAATTGTATTAATATTTGTATTTTCAATAATTTTATTAATTTTAATACCTAATATATTAATAATTATTTTAGGTTGAGATGGCTTAGGACTAGTTTCTTATTGTTTGGTAATTTTTTACCAAAGAGTAAATTCTTTTAATTCAGGAATAATAACTATTATCAGAAATCGAGTAGGGGATGTAATAATCATTTTATCTCTAATTTTTTTATTTAATTTTGGCTCATTAGATTTTTTATCCTTAGATAAAATTGAGTTATTATTTGGAATTTTAATTGTATTGGCCGGAATAACTAAAAGAGCCCAAATTCCTTTTTCAGCTTGACTTCCAGCAGCTATAGCTGCTCCTACTCCTGTATCTGCTTTGGTTCATTCTTCAACTTTGGTAACAGCTGGTGTTTATTTAATAATTCGTTTTAATTTTTTATTCAGAGTTAATAGAAATTCAATATTTTTGTTAAAAATATCATTAATTACTATAATAATATCCGGTATTAATGCCTTTTTTGAAACAGATTTAAAAAAAATTATTGCATTTTCTACACTTAGTCAATTATCTATGATAATAATTATTGTATCCTTAAATATATACCAGTTAGCTTTTTTTCATTTAATTATACATGCTATTTTTAAGTCTATATTATTTTTATGTGCTGGCCTAATTATTCATTTTATAAATGGAATCCAAGATATTCGAATATTAGGAAACTTTTTTAAAAATAGACCAGTTATTATAAGTTGTATATTAATTTCAATTTTGTCTTTAATAGGATTTCCTTTTATTGGAGGATTTTATTCTAAGGATTTAATTTTAGAATTCTTTTTTTTCAAAATTGATAATTTTTTATTATTAATAATTTTTATACTAAGAGTTCTTTTTACTTTTTTATATTGTGTTCGTCTATTATACTTTATAACATTAAAGGGAATTTTATTTGTAAATTTTTACAAAATAGAATTTGATTGAAAATTAATTTTTCCCATTTATGTTTTAACTTTTTTTTTAATTATCTCAGGGAACTTTTTATTTTGAATATTAATTTTTAATAATAAAATTATATTCATTAGAATAGCAACAAAATTACTTGGACTTTCATTTCTTTTTTTCAGTTTATACATCTCATTTTTCATTCTTAAATCGTTAATCAAAATTAAATTAAATTTGGAGTTTTTTTATAAAATGTGATTTTTATCATCTTTAACTAGAATAATTTTCATATTAAATAATAGAAAAATGTTAAAAATAACAATAATAGATTGGAAATGAATAGAAATATTAGGGCCTAATGGCATTAAGAATGAATTCAATATAATTTCTTTGTCTAGATTTTGAATTAACTTTCTATCTTTTAATAAAATTTTAATTTTAATGTTAACCGCAATGATTTTAGTTATATAAAATCTTTATAGTTTATAATAAAAATATTACACTGAAAATGTAAAGAAATTTTTTTAAAGATAAAATATTAATTTAATCTTTAGTGTAAAGGCACGAAAAATTTTGATTTTTTAAGAGATAATTTTATTTATTAAGATTAATAGTAAAAGTGTTTGCACATAATTTATCCTATCAAGATAATCCTTTAATTTCAGGCATTTTACTTGTCGCAAAGTATGATCACATCTATTGTAAATAAGGGGCACTGAACACTGATCGCATTTAAAGGCCTGCCTAGATGTAACAAAGGGTCATCCTAGTTTAGCCACATCTAACAATTAATAAATTCGGAGAAAAGGATAGATGAGCTCATCTAGCTCTAAATCTATATGATTAAAATAAACCAAGATAAGTCAATTAAATCGTAGCATAACTTTCCTTTTATATATCGAGATAACCGATAGACATGAGTTTTGGAAAAAAAAATCGCATTTGGGGAAATTATTAAAAATTTAAATTTTGATAATTTGGCATTAATTAGGCTTGGTTAGTGAGGAAAATTGGCTCTAAATTCTTTATATTTTATATTGAAAATTATCTAATTAGAAGATAAGATTTACTTAATAAATAAAAATTATTGAGATTTAGAGTATACTCTAGTTAATTTTGTGCCAGCAACAGCGGTTATACAAAAAGAGAAATTTCTGAAATTAAAAATTTAATTTTTAATTTAAATTAATTATTAAAAATAAAGGTGAAATTTTTTTTTTAGTTTAAAAAAAATTAAAAATAATAATTCTATTTTTAAACTAGGATTAGATACCCTATTATTATGAACTATATATTGTTAGTATATAAATTTTATGAAAACAAAAAATTATGGCGGTATTTTAAGCTTTTCAGAGGAATTTGCTCTTTAATGGATAAAACACCTAAATCTTACTAAAATTAGTTAAGCAGTTTGTATACCACTATTTAAGTAATAATTTATTATTATTACTATAATTTATATAAATAAAAAAAGTTAAGTCAAGGTGCAGCTAAAATTTTAGAATGAAGTGAATTACATTACTTTTAAGAGAAATAAGTTGAAAATAAGTTTTAGGATTTGAAAGTAAAATTTTAATAGAAAGAAGATTTGAATTTAGCTCTAAAATATGTACATATCGCCCGTCGCTCTTTTTTGAAGATAAGTCGTAACAAAGTTAAAGTACTGGAAAGTGCTTTAAAAAAATGAAATCATTAGATGTTTCACTTACAATGAAAATTTGTTTTAAAACCATTTTTAAATTTAAAATAATTATTAAAATTTTTAATTTTCTTTTAACATTTTATTTAATTTAAATAAAAAAATTTTTCTAAACTGAAAAGGATAATAATTTTATTTTAAAAGTAAATTTTTGTACCTTTAGCATAAGGGATTTTTAAAAAAAAATAAAGCTTTATTTTTTTCGAAATCAACTGATCTATTTTATTTTCAAAAAATATATTGCAATATATTAAAAAAAAAATAAAATAGAAGTGAAATTCTTATCAAAGTTGAAGATATCTAATTTTTTATAAAAAATTAAAAGTTTTCTTATAATTAATATTATTTCATAAAATTATAAGTAAATACATATGGGATAAGCTTTATGTATTAATTATATAAATTAAATATTTATTTAAATGAGAAATAAAATTTTTCTTATATTGTTATAAATAATTAATATTTATTTATGTTTAATAAAATAATATTTTTAAAAATTATTTCAACATTTTCATAATCTTAAAATGAAAGTATTAGTAAAAAGATTTTTCAATAAATAAATAATAATTTATTTATTTATTTTTCTAGTTAAATGAAATTTAAGAACTCGGCATAAACTTTTTTTGACTGTTTATTAAAAACAATGTATTTAGAATTTATTAAATATAAATCCTGCTCAATGAATATTTAAATTGCTGTAGTATTTTGACTATACAAAGGTATTGTAATAAGACTTTAATTGAGTGCTAAAAGAATGGACTTTCAAAAAAATTCTTTCTTAATTTTAAAAGTTAAAGTTATTTTTATATGTGAAGAAACAATAATAAAAATTTAGGACAAGAAGACCCTATGAATTTTTATAATTTGTTCATAATTAATTATGAACAAATTATTTAATTGGGGCGATTAATTAATATTTTAAACTTTTTAAAAAAAATGTGATCCATTAATAATGATTTTATGAAAAAAATACTCTAGGGATAACAGCGTAATAATTTTAGATAGATCTTATAGAAAAAATAGTTTGCGACCTCGATGTTGGATTAGGATTCTTATTTAATGAAGAAGTTAAATAAAGAAGTTTGTTCAACTTTTAAAATCCTACATGATCTGAGTTTAGACCGATGTGAATCAGGTTGGTTTCTATCTTAATTTTAATAAATTATTTTAATTAGTACGAAAGGAATTTTAAAATAAAATTATTTTATTAAGTATAACAGTTTTTGCATCAATTTTTGGAATTATTAAAGTGACAGATAATATGTGAGGAATTTAAGCTTCCTTTATGATTAATTCCTTTAATAATTATTAACTCACTAATTTTTTTAATTTTACTATTAATAGTTTTATTAAGAGTAGCTTTTTTCACTCTTTTAGAGCGAAAAATTTTAGGATATTGTCATATTCGAAAAGGACCTAATAAATCAGGAATTACTGGATTATTTCAACCATTTAGAGATGCATTAAAACTTTTCAGAAAAGAAATAAATTTTATATTTTATATAAATATTATAATTTACATAATTTCACCAATCTTGAGAATTTTATTAATGTTAATAATTTGATTGATTTTTGTTTTTAACAGAAATGTAATTTATTTAGAAATAAGAATTATTTACTTTTTATGTGTTTCTAGAATAAGAGGTTATACAATTTTATGAAGAGGATGATCTTCTAACTCTAAATATTCACTTATTGGTTCATACCGAGGATTTGCTCAAGTTATTTCCTATGAAGTAAGAATAGCAATAATAATTATTAGAATTTGTTTAATTAGACAATCTTATGATATATTTTCTTTAGTAAATTTACAAGAAAATTTTATATTAATTTGTAGATTTTCTTTCTTATTTTTACTTTGAATATTAATTTGTTTAGCCGAGACAAACCGAAGACCATTTGATCTAGCAGAAGGAGAATCAGAATTAGTTTCAGGTTTTAATATTGAATATGGTTCATGACTTTTTGCATTAATTTTCATATCAGAATATGGAATAATTATAGCAATTAGCATTTTTTCTAATTACATATTTATAGGAATAAAAATATTTATAAACATAGGAATATTACTGATTATAATCCTATTTGTAATTATTCGAGGAACTTATGTTCGCTTTCGTTATGATAAATTAATAATGATAGCTTGGAAAGTAATTCTTCCTCAAAGAATTTTAACATTTTTTGTTATTTTTTTTATAGTTTATATATTTAACAGTTTTTGCATCAATTTTTGGAATTATTTAAGCTTATAGAAGAATTTAACAACGAAAATGTTAAGTGTTTTTTACACCACTTAAAAAGATTAAATGAAAAATCATTATTTTTAGGTTAGAAGCCTAAATTTATTAATCTTTTAAATTTAATAGGAAAATCAATTAATTCATTAACAGTGAATCGCCTCCATTTTGGCTTCTATTAAAAAAATAGAATATTTCTAAATTCAGGTCGAAACTGAACGCAATTTAATCGCTTTATTTTTAGAAAAGGTTAATACAATTTCTAATTGCAAATTAGATTTTATTTAATTTTAAATACTCTTCTATTTTAATCAATCAATTATACCTAATTTTCATTCGAAAATTAGGCCAAAGAAAATAATTAAGTTTAAAATTAAAAAACTTATAAACAAATAATAGTTGTAATTTATTATTAACGGAAATGGGACAATAATAATAATTTCAACATCAAAAATTAAAAAAATAATACCAATAAAAAAAAATTTCAGAGAAAATGGGACTCGAGAAAATGAAAATGGGTCAAACCCACATTCAAAAGGAGATAGTTTCTCCTTATTTTTTAAATTTTTGAATTGAATCAATAAAAATATTATTAAAATAAATAATGGAATTATAAAGATGATTAAAAAATTTAAAAAAATTACTTAATTCTTAATTAAACTTTTTAATTGGAAATTAAATGTACTTTCTTTATACTAATTAAGTTAATAAATTCATCAGTATATAAATGTAAATAAAAATAATCATACTACATCTACAAAATGTCAATATCAAGAAGCTGCTTCAAAGCCAAAAAAATGTTCACAAGAAATCAATCTATTTTTAATACGTTGTATAGAAACAACTAAAAAAATAGTTCCAATGATTACATGAATTCCATGAAATCCAGTAGTTAAAAAAAAAGTAGATCCAAAGATTCCATCAGAAATTGAAAATTGTGCTTGATAATACTCAAAAAGTTGAAATATTGTAAATAACACGCCTAATATAACAGTAATTTTTAAAGATAACAAAGTATTATTTAAATGGCCTATTATAATTGAATGATGCCTTCAGGTGACTGAAATTCCGGAAGAAATTAAAATTGTTGAATTCAAAAGAGGGATTTCAAACGGATTAAATGGAAAAACATTTTTTGGGGGTCAAATACCTCCAATTTCAATATTAGGAGATAAACTTCTGTGAAAAAAAGCTCAAAAAAATGAAATGAAAAAGAAAACTTCAGATAAAATAAATAAAAGTATTCCAACTTTTAAACCCTTTAAAACTAAAATAGTATGAAATCCTTGCAAAGAAGCTTCTCGTGAAATATCACGTCATCATTGAAATGATGATAATATTAAAATAATTAAAGCTATTGAAATTAAAATATAATTGTAATTATTAAAATAATTAATAAATCCTAATGTTAAACAAAGAGCTGAAATAGATCTAGTTAAAGGTCAAGGTCTCTTCTCTACTAAATGAAATGGATGGAATATCATAAGTTAAAATATGTTAAACTTCATTAACATATAATGAAATTAAAGTTACAAATACAAAACTTTGAATAATTGCAACAGCAGTTTCGAGAACTATTAATAAAATTATTACAGGGATCGTAATTAAAATTATTAAATTATTAATTAAAGCAAAAGAAGAAAGAAGATGAATAAGTAAATGCCCACTAATTATATTTGCTATTAATCGAACAGATAACGTGATAGGTCGAATTAAATTTCTAATAGTTTCAATAAAAACTATGAAAAAACTAAGGAAAATAGGAGAACCTAAAGGGACCAAATGAGATATTAACTTATTAAACTTATTTAAAATACTAAAAATAATCATTCTTATTCAAATAGGAAAAGCAAGACACATAGTAAAAATTAAATGGCTAGATGCAGTAAAAACGTAAGGGAATAAGCCTATTAAATTTCTAAATAAAATGGAAATAAAAACAGAAATTAAAAATAAAATGTTTTTTCTTTTTGAAGATTTTAAATTATTTATTATTTCTTGAAAAAATTTTTTCAGAAGAATTTTTCAAGAAATAATAAATATAGAGGAAGAAATTCAATAAAATGATGGGTATATTATTATAAATATATATATTCTTATTCAATTTCATCTAAATCATGAAGATGTTGAAGGATCAAAAATGGAAAATAAATTATTTATCATTTAAATGTTAAATTATTTAATTTTTTAAAGTTTATTCTTTTTTTACTTTTGAATGACTTTATAAAAAATGTTATGTTTATAATTAAAATAATTATAATTAAAATTATAATTGAAATTAAAATTCAGTTTATTGGAAAAATTTGTGGGATTAAAAAACACTATTAAGTAATTAAAGAATGACATTCTTTTGTTATTGGAATTTAACTAGTTTTTTTTTCGTTGAAAGTAAAAATACTATAAATTGGTTTAAGAGACCATTGCTTAAATGTTTCAGCCATTCAACGTTAACTAGAAATAAATTTAATAAAATTTTTTATTTTTACAATTTCCATGGAAATTGGTATAAATCTATGGTTAGCTCCACAAATTTCTGAACATTGACCGAAGAAGACTCCAGGACGTTTTGCAAAAGATAATGCTTGATTAAGTCGCCCTGGAATAGCATCTATTTTAATTCTAAGAGATGGAATAGACCATGAATGAATTACATCAGCTGATGTAATTAAAAATTTAATTGTTGTATTAAATGGGATAGTTAATCTATTATCTGTGTCTAAAAGTCGGAATGAATCTTTTTTCATTTCTTGTTCTGGGATTATAAATGAGTCAAATTCTTTATTGAAATCGGAATATTCATAGGATCAATATCATTGATGACCAATAATTTTAATGGATATTTGTGATGAAAATAATTCATCGGTTAAGTAAAGAAGATGAAGAGAGGGTATTGCAATAAAAATTAAGGTAATAGCTGGAATGATTGTTCAAACAATTTCAATTTCTTGGCCTTCTATTATTGAGCGGCTAGTATAATTATTAATAATAATGTTTATTACTATATATAAGGTAATAATAGTAATTATTAAAATAATTAATATTGAGTGATCATGAAAAAATCTTATTTGTTCTATAATAGGAGAGTTTCTATCAGGAAATGATATTAAAGACCAGGTTATCATAAGTTTATTTTAAAATAATGTTATTTTGATTAAATGTATGTTCAGATGGTGGAAAATTTAATATTCACTCAATAGATGAGTTAGTAAATTGAGCAATAATAATTTTTTTTTTATCAATTATTGAAGTTCAAATAATAAAAATTATTAAAATTACTCCAATTAATCTAATTACTGAACCTACTGAAGAAATTATATTTCATTTTGAAAAAAAATCAGGATAATCTGAGTATCGTCGTGGTATTCCTCTTAGTCCAAGAAAATGTTGGGGGAAAAAAGTTATATTTACACCAATGAAAGTAATAAAAAATTGTCTTTTTGTTAAAACTGAGCTAAAGTTTAAACCAAAAAATAAAGGAAATCAATGAATAATTGCACCTATAATGGCAAATACTGCTCCTATAGAAAGTACATAATGGAAATGAGCAACTACATAATATGTATCATGAAGAATAATATCAATAGAGGAATTAGCTAATATAATTCCAGTTAAACCCCCAACAGTAAATAGAAATACAAAGCCTAAAGCCCATAAAATAGGTGTATTAAATTTTAATTTAGTTCCATGAAGTGTTGCTAACCAACTGAAGATTTTAATTCCTGTTGGTACGGCAATAATTATAGTTGCTGAAGTAAAGTAGGCTCGTGTGTCAATATCTATTCCTACTGTAAATATATGATGTGCTCATACAATAAAACCTAAAAGGCCAATAGCTAATATAGCATAAATTATCCCTAGATTACCAAATGGTTCTTTTTTTCCTGTATGGAAACAAATAATTTGTGAAATTATTCCAAAGCCTGGGAGAATAAGAATATAAACTTCTGGATGGCCAAAAAATCAAAATAAGTGTTGATATAAAATTGGATCTCCTCCTCCTGATGGGTCAAAGAAAGAGGTGTTAAAATTTCGATCTGTTAATAACATAGTAATTGCTCCTGCTAAAACAGGTAATGATAAGAGAAGAAGAATTGCAGTAATTAATACTGATCAAACAAATAATGGTATTCGTTCTAAGGTTATTCCTAATGATCGCATATTAATAATAGTTGTAATGAAATTGATAGCTCCTAAAATTGATGATGCTCCAGCTAAATGTAAAGAGAAAATTGCTATATCAACAGATGGTCCATAGTGAGATAAATTTGATGATAATGGAGGATAAACAGTTCATCCTGTTCCTGCTCCTCTTTCAACTAAAGAAGAGTTAATTAAAAGAAATAAAGAGGGAGGAAGTAATCAAAATCTTATGTTATTTATACGAGGAAATGCTATATCTGGTGCCCCTAATATTAAGGGTACTAACCAATTTCCAAATCCACCAATTATAATTGGTATTACTATAAAAAAAATTATAATAAATGCATGTGCAGTTACAATTACATTATAGATTTGATCGTTACCAATTAAAGTACCAGGTTGGCCAAGTTCTATTCGAATAAGAATACTTATTCTTAAACCTAATATTCCTGCTCATGTACCAAAAATTAAATATATTGTTCCAATGTCTTTATGATTTGTAGAAAATATTCATCGCGGTAAAATGGCTGAAGTTTAGGCGGTAAATTGTAAATTTATTTATGGATTTTCATCCTTTTACTAAGATTTATATTGAATAATTTTTACTTTGAAGGTAAATAGTTTTTTTAACTTAAAATCTTAAATGATTAAATTGATTATAATTAAGGTAATAATAATCATTCTATTCAGAATTAAATTTTTAAAACTTTTTAAAATTCTTAAACTAATATTATTTTTGTTAAATATTATTAAAATTGGAGTAATTATTTGAATATAAATAAAGATGTTGATTAAGGATGACATAATTAAAATAATTATTCTTATGATTGAATATTTAATGATAATATTAATTGCTAAAAATTTAATAATAAACCCTATAAAAGGGGGTATTCCCCCCAATGACATTAAGTAGATAATAAGACTAATTTTATCATTGTTTCTAATTTTAGATTTTATAAGATCTAAAATTAAAAAAACGTTAGTTTTTTTAAGAATTTTAGTAATTGAGAAAATTATAATGAAATATATTATTATATATGAAACTCAAAAATTTCTTGAAGAATACATAATAATAATTATTCATCTTAAATGAGAAATTGATGAAAAGATTAAAATTTTTTTAAAAAGTTTTAAATTAAAAATTATAAATGATCTAAAAATAAGAGAAATGATTCTAATGTAATATACAATTCTATTAATTATTTCATTTATAATTAACAATGGAATTATTTTCTGAATTGTAAGGATAAGTATAAAGGAATTATAATCTAAAGTTTCTCTAATTAAAATTAATCATGAATGAAAGGGGATTATAGCTAACTTAATTATTAATGCAATATTAATTAATATTGAATTAATAATTGAAAAATTAAATATTATTATTATAGAACCTATGAAAAATATAATTGATGCAAATGACTGGATAATAAAATATGTAATTATTCTATTACAATTTTCTATTTTATTTTGTTTTAAAATTGGAATAAATATTATTATATTTATTTCTATTATTAACCAGAAAATAAATCAATTTTTTGTTGAAATTGAAGTAATAATTGTCAACATAATTATTCATTTTATTAAATTTTTAAAAAAAATTAATAAAGGAATTAATCATATTTGGGGTATGAACCCACTAGCTTAAATTTTAGCTTACTTTAT